TGTGTTCGCTCAAGAAAAGCTCCAGAAGATGTTAATCGTAAATAAGAAGATTGTTTACGAAGAAAAACTAATACAAATTCGCATTCAGATACATAAGAATTATATGGGAACCGAAATACTCTTTTATTTTCTTTTGAAAAAAGAAAAATAGAATTATTCGGAGTAATAAGACTATTCCAATTATGATATTCGTGAAGAAAGAATCGCAATAAATGTAAAGAAGGAACATCTTGGATCCAGAATTGAAGGATTTGAACCAAGATTTTCAGATGGATGGGATAAGGTATTAGTATATCTGATACATAGTTTAAATGCGAGAATTTGTCCTCCAAAAAGGGAAATGTTGAATGAATAGATCGTAAATTCAAATTCTGAGATTTTGGTATTTTTTTTTCTTCGAGGGAAGATACTAATCGCAGCAAGAATGGAATTTCCACAATGACTGCAAAACCTTCCAATATCATCTGAGAATAAAAATGAAAATAAAAATAATTGTTGTGCCCAACGAATCGATTTTGGTTAGAATCATTAACCGAATAAATCAAATAATTCTGTTGATACATTCGAATAATTGAACGTTTCACAAGTACTGAACTAGATTTATTGTCATAACCAAAAATTTCCGTGGATTCGTAAAAAACCGAACTATTTAAACCACGATCATGAACAAATGTGTAAATATACTCCTTAAAGAGAAGCGGATATAGAAAGTGTTGTTGCCGAGATCTATCTTTTTCTAAATATCCTTGTAATTCTTCCATTTACATTTCTACTTGAACCAGAGGCGGGACCTATTTCATTTTTGGGGTTATCAAATGATACATAGTGCAATATGGTCAGAGCGGGGTATGTATTATGTATATAATTACAGTAAGAAAAATATATATATCCCGCAAACAAAGGAAACAGGGGAGTCCAATCAACAGATCTTTTTCCTCTCCTTTTCTATCCAATTGGTTTATGTTCGTTATAATTACAAGAGGGTAAAAAATCCTTTATTTTTGCAACTCGATCGCTCTTTTGACTTTGGAATAAATTTTCTTTATCAGTATACTCTTTCTTCTACACATCCGTCTCCAATCCATAATAAAGAATAATTAGGATTCATTAAAAAAAAAGAAAGAAAATCAATGGTCCACTCACAGAAGAACCCACCCTTTCCCGCATCAGGCACTAATCTATCTTTAACGTCTAATTAGATCGGGTAATCATTCAAATTAAGAACAAAAGCTCGTTGCTTTTTATTTCACCAGAATTAGAGCCGTAGGGCTCTATCCATTTATTCACTAGACCCAACTGTAAATGTGAATTTTTTTTTTCACTTCCAAACAAAAAGAAAAAAAAATTGTAACGATCCGGTAAGGATAAACTCAAAGTTCTACTTTAATTAAATAATATTTAATTAAATAATAAATTAAATAATAAAATTATAATATTTTATTACGACATGCTGTTTTTTCCATTCATTACCTTTGAGGATCAGTCGTGGTCTTATAGACTCTACCAATAGTCTGGACGAATCTGTTGCTTCATCCAAATGTGTAAAAGATCATAGTCGCACTTAAAAGCCGAGTACTCTACCGTTGAGTTAGCAACCCGAAAATAAAATAAATAGGATATATATGTAAATACGGTCAAAATAAAAAAATCAATTGATTTGCACTGCACGACCCCGTCAAAACATTGAACTAGAACAAATCGAAAAGAAAGATTTGTTTTTGTTGATCAATTAAAAACACCAAAACAAAATACCAAAATGGACAGATCGGATTAAACAACAACGGATTCCCAATAGAGATGTCAAAATTGTGACAAACCGCCATTTTATTTATCAATTTCCTTTTCTTTTTCGTTAAGAAAATACATCTTGTATGCCAGTAAATCCGGCAGGGCAAACCCATCATTTGACTGAAGTGAAGGAAAGAAAAAACCAATATGGGGTGGAGATAAACGTATCTATTTATCTACGATCGAATTATATTTCTTCGATGCATCATTGTCAATATGAATCCAATGTTAAGAAAACAAATTTAAATAAATCAAATAAGGACTTGTGTTGGATTGGCACAACATAAATAAGAAATTTGGATGAAAAAAATACGAAAGAGGTAAAGTAAAGAAAAAATCTCGGGTTTATTCAATCAATAGAGGTACAATAAGCAAGATGAACCCCTTGTTTGTTGGTGGATTCCCGCAACAAACAAAACAAGAAAAAAAGTAAATTAAGTATGAATACAGCAAGAAAAAGGCAAATTGTGTGTAAATAATTACACAAAGATGGATACTAGTGACCCCCCCCTTTTTTTTTTTATTTATTAATTTTTTGTTTTTTTTTTTACTTTAATTAACTCGAATCGAAGTTCTTTCTTGAAATAATTCTGCCTTCCTTAAAATATCACAAACAGTTCCCGTAGGTTGAGCACCTTTTTCAAGGAAATATAGAATAAGAGGAACATTTAAATAAGTTTGATTCTTTACCGGATCGTAAAAACCTACTTTTCTAAGATCTCTTCCTTCTCTTCGGGATCGAACATCAATTGCAACGATTCGGTAGATGGCTCATTGGAATAGATGTAAATAAACAATGCCCCCCCTAGAAACGTATGGGAGGTTTTCTCCTCATACGGCTCGAGAAAAAAAGGATTCTAAATTTCTGTATATGTATATAATGGCAAATGGATCCATAAAATCATGAATTAGACTATGATTTGAGTCGTTTTTTTATTCTTCCTTACAGAAAAAAAGAAATCTCATTCGTACTCATAACTCAAGTTGGGTAATTCTGACAGAGTTCGAAGGGAAACCCTTAGACATTTATTGAGCCGTCTCTAACCTCTTTTGTTTGTCTCATCTCGAATCTATTTTTATTCCTCATTCTGATTCAATTGTTGAGACAATTGAAAATAGTGTTTACTTGTTCCGGAATCCTTTATCTTTGCTTTGTGAAATCATTGGGTTTAGACATTACTTCGGTGATCCTTACTCCTTTCAAAAGAGCAGCAACATACCTTTTTGTTTTTTGTTATTTTTTTCTATACTATAGAAATCGAATATGAACGGTAGATTTCCTTGTGATACACTTTTGATCGAAATAGTTTTACCAATTCTGAAAAATTTTACTTTTTTTTCAAACTTCTTTGATTTTTCGATTTTTTTAACCTTTCGATTTATATATTGATTGAGGATATACTTACAAAGTTGGTCTAACTTATTGATAGTTACTAACCCTAGATTCTTCCCCCTGATAAACGAATCAATCCTTTCTGCTCGAGCTCCATCATGTACTATTTACTTACAACCTAACACAAATTAGGTTCCTAACAGAGCAGAACAAACTATGTCGAGCCAAGAACATCTTCATTCCTATAGAAAATGGTGGATGTAAGAATCCACAGCCGATCATGTCCTTCAAGTCGCACGTTGCTTTCTACCACATCGTTTCAAACGAAGTTTTACCATAACATTCCTCTAATTTTATTTCAAACCGGTATGTAATTGATTCAATATGGAATCATGAATAGTCATTGGCTCAACCGGTGTGTGTATACCGGTATATAATAGTACATACTTTTTATCTATCTATCTATGGATAGATAAGTATTTATCCGGAGAAGGCTCAGCAAGGATCCAATTTATTTAACTCTATATTCTATCATATGAATGAAACATATTTCTAAAAAAGACGAATAAATAAGTTTGCTTAAGACTTATTTACATCTTAAAAAGATTGTTCGGGACGATCAATTATGAAGGATCCATTTTTCTCGAACAAATAAACTATAAACCTCAAAAGAAGAACCTTTAATATTAATAGATTTGCAATCCCGGAAAAAAATAAATTATTAATAAAACTTTTTATTTTATACAATACAGATTTTGTTTTACTTGAGGTTCAAGAATTTTTCTTTTCCATCAATTCCATAAAGTCAAGTAGATGCAATATACGAATTTCCCCCCAATCGCTACATTACATTGATTTACAATTATTCATTTATACCGGATAAGATATAAGATGAACCAGATAAAATACAAAAAAATGGGGTCCAGATCAATTCGTTTTTACTATTTTTTTCCCACACCTGCTTTAGAAGTTTTAAGACCAGTGATGAAATTAGTACCAAAAACTCCCTACTCTTTAGTCTCCACATAGACTGTGGAATTGGGATACCCCATTTATTTACTTTAGGCTTTTTACCCTTGGTAAGGGAATAAAGAGGCCTTTCTTTCATTCACATTTCGATTCAGAATGCTTCATGTGAGAATTGACATTTCATACATAGATATGGGACATAAAGTTTCCATAAGTAACTAACTTTAAAATGAATATTGAGTAGTACGAGCATATCCTGAATGTGAATGATAAACCCAGAATTTTTTTTTTAATAAAAAAAAGATATTTATTTCCACCCACATTTGACACTTGATTACGTTTGTGAGAAACCAAACGAAAGAAAAAATATGATTCTAAGAATGATTCTTAGAATCATTCTTAGAATTCAGAACAAAAGATTGTTCTCGTTAACAATTTTATGTTTCATGTGGGATACAATGTGATCCCATCTTTCGTTTCTGATGGAAACGATCTGGGACGGAAGGATTCGAACCTCCGAGTAACGGGACCAAAACCCGCTGCCTTACCGCTTGGCCACGCCCCATTTCGAATTTCTATTCGACACTAATAAACATTAATATTGGTATTGGTTATTCGTCAATCCCAACCCAATAAATACATTGGGAATATATTGTTGCTAGGATTCAACACATGTAGATATAGAATCAAAAAAATTCATTGATCATTACATGGAATTCAGTTAAGATATTGTATAAAAATGGAATTCCTTGTATTCTCATTTGAGAATGGAAGGAAGGATTTTTATTTGGGAGAGTTCGAAGAAAAAGAAAGATTTTTTGACTTATCTTTTTTTTTCCCTTATAAAAAAAACTCAATCAGAATAAAATTATCTAATCTACAAGAACGAAATTTTGTTATGTTTAATATCTTTAGTTTAATCTGCATCTGTCTTAATTCTGTCTTTTATTCGAGTAGTTTTTTCTTCGCCAAATTGCCCGAAGCTTATGCCTTTTTAAATCCAATCGTAGATGTTATGCCTGTCATACCTGTACTTTTTTTTCTCTTAGCCTTTGTTTGGCAAGCCGCTGTAAGTTTTCGATGATTTAATACTCTGCTAAATTCATGATTTATTCGATAAATAAAAATTCGAAAAATTGATAAGACCAGATAAGTCTTATATTATGAACCCTCGATTCAAAAATAGAAATTCTTGTATATTGAATAACCACGGCGATGAATTTTGATCAGCTTATTTCCTCGCTCTCACCTTACAGTGAGCAAAGATTTTATTAGGTTGCCTACAATACCTAATCATATGACAAGAAATTTTTGATAACGAAGGAATCAAAATCTTATTCCAAAGAAATTCGTGAAAATGACTTTCTTTTCAAAAAACACTTCATTTTTGGGGGGGTGTCATGTCAAAACAAAATAGTGTATGTGGTAAAAAATAAGTAATCTATTCCCTTTTTCAAAAAAAAAGATCTTGGAGATTGTGTAATGCTTACTCTCAAACTATTCGTTTATACAGTAGTGATATTCTTTGTTTCTCTCTTCATCTTCGGATTTTTATCTAATGATCCAGGGCGTAATCCTGGACGTGAGGAATAAAAAAAAGATATTTTTAGTTTTTCCTGCTTTTTCTAAATTTTTTTCTTATGATTTTATGTATTCCATACATTTACCTATGATAAAATCAAGGGATCGAAATTCCTTCGAATTCGAAAGTCTCAAGTAATCAGAAGAAGCGGAGAGAGAGGGATTCGAACCCTCGGTACGAATAACTCGTACAACGGATTAGCAATCCGCCGCTTTAGTCCACTCAGCCATCTCTCCCCATCCCCATTTAAAAATGGAAAATTTTTTATGTGATGTGACACGTGAAGTAAAGATTGATAAAAACCTTCGTTTTCCTTTTTTATTTATCTATTATATTTTTATATATATATATTCTTTTATTTATATTCTATAAAATTATATTATTTATTTATAATTAATATAAATAAATAAAAATTATAATTATATATTATAAAGTATAAAGTTATATATTATAAAGTATAAAGAAAAAAAGAATATATATATATATAAAGATATAAGATTATATAAAAAGATATAAGATTATATAAAAAAAGATATAAAATAAAGATATATAAAATATTATAATGTTTATTTATATAACAGTTTATTTATATAACATATATAAATGAACATTATAATATAACTTATAAGTTATTTTATTATAAACTTATAAAGATATATAAAAGAAGAAATTTTAAGAAGAAATTTGATCAGGAATTCAATTTAGATAATGATTCGAAACGGATATCCCCAATAGAAAAATACCCTACTTCTTTTATTTTGTACGAAAGGTTTATTCACCCGGCTTGGTTTAAGTACTGGCCGGGCCCGGCCAGTATTTCCATAGATAAAATGATTTAATAATGATTTGATATCAATCAAAAATACTTGTTGAAGTGTCATTTCTTATTATTAAGTATTAATATTATTACTTAATATATATTAATACTTAATAATATATATATATTTTTATTTTCTTTTTATCAATTTATTACTTACTGGAAAAAGAAACTGGAATAAAAAAAAACATATATATATATATTATGTACATATATATGTACATATATTAAACAATAAAAAATATTAAAATTAAAAATAAAAAAAATATCAAATATTAAACACACATATTTATAAACGTAGTTATAATATAACTCATTTGTTTGTTCAAGAGACAAGCTTTATTTGAACAATTGAAATACAATTGACCCGAATTCTTAATTCATAAGTAAGATCTGGCAGTTGAAAGAGAAGTTGAAAAAAAAAGGAACCATGTATGCAGATTTAATCCTTTCTATGATCCAGCTTCAATGATTCTTTCAGATCGGGACTGTCAGTAATGACTTCCTATCAAACGAAAAGAAAAGTATAATATAACTATAACTTTTTTTATGTTATTTAATTTAAGTAAGCTTTCTGCTCTTCGCCGCCTATTTAAGTCCCCGGCGGGACGAAGTGTCGACGCTAGAATTTTAATGATTCTGGTGCTATCTTGATTGCGCCTCACTCTTTTGTTCGACAAATGGTCCATTCATATACAATAATAAATATGTAGCGGGTATAGTTTAGTGGTAAAAGTGTGATTCGTTCTATCAAAAACTTAAATAGTTAAGGGGTCTTTCAGTTTTTTTCATATTCCGATCAAAAACTTTATTTCTTAAAAAGGTTTAATCCTTTACCTCTCAATAGCATATTTGAGGAAGAATATACATTCTCACGATTTGTATCCAAAGGCCAATTAGAAATTGAATAAAAAAGATTGGATTATGGATATGGAGTCGCGAAGCATAATTTTTTTGAATTGGATTAACTCTTCCAATTGAATGAGTATGAGTAAAGGATCTATGGATGAA